CCCGTATTTCAAATACTCCGTACAGTACCCAATAAGTTATTGGGTGTTCTTTTAATGGTTTCAGTACCAATAGGATTATTGACAGTACCCTTTTTGGAGAATGTTAATAAATTCCAAAATCCATTTCGTCGTCCAGTAGCTACAACAGTCTTTTTTATCGGTACCGCAGTAGCTCTTTGGTTAGGTATTGGAGCTACATTACCTATTGATAAATCCCTCACTTTAGGTCTTTTTCAAATTCAAATCAATTAAACTTTGAAATACCGTACATAAGTATTAAGTATCTAAGGAAGATTGACTTTGAAGCAAGACTTTAGATACATTATTTTGATTATATTCCATTTTGAGCTGAGTACGGATCGTGCTGAAGATTAAAAACTAAATCCATTCTATAATATATATATTATAGAATGGATTTAAAATGAAAATTTTTTATTAGGTAAATCAATTGTGAAATGCTTCTGGTAGGGTGTCCAATATCTGTTTTACATCTTCTATGCGAAAATATTCAATTCTCATAAGGTCTTCTTGACTATTACTATTACTCAAAAGATCCAATAATGTATGTATATTGGATCTTTTGAGACAATTATAGGTCCTGGAAGGCAATTCTAACTGGTCAATAAAAATAAATTTCAATGGAACTATTTTTTTGTTTTTCTTTAAATTAGTTAATCTATCTTGAAAGGTAAAAGGGGATAGAGTAAACTTGTTTTTATTTTCCGTGAAATTAATGCCCTCTTCTTCCGCATGTAGAAAAGGAATAAATAAATCAATCAAATTACGAGAAGCTTCATAAAGTGCTTCCTTAGGAGTTAAACTCCCGTTTGTCCATATTTCTAGAAAAAGTATCTCTTGTTTTTCATTTCCATCCCCATAAGAATGAATACTATGATTTGCATTTCGAATAGGCATGAATATGGCATCTATAGGGTAACTTCCATCTTGAGAGTTATTTGTGGGTTTCATACGATATCCGCGATCCCTATTGATTTGTAATTCAATACACAAATCAATTGGTTCCGTCAGGTTAGCTATATGCTGTGTCGTGTCCACTATTTCCACAGAAGGTGGTGAGATGATATCTTGAGCGGTTACGTGTCTAGGGCCTCTGACGCAAATAGATGCGTTTCTAATTCCATATAGAGTACTTCTCAATACAATTTCTTTCAAATTTATTAATATTTCGTGGACTGATTCTTTAATACCTACTATTGTGGAATATTCATGTGGTACCTTCTCAGATTTTGCGCGTGTGATACATGTTCCTTCTATTTCTCCAAGTAAAGCCCTTCGCATGGCAATACCTATGGTATCGGCTTGGCCTTTCATAAGCGGGGACAGAATGAAACGACCATAATAAAGACGCTTACTATCTATTTTTGATTCAACACACTTCCACTGTAATGTTCGAGTGGACCCTCCTACTTCCTCTCGAACCATACTAAATATTGTTATTTAATCAGATCATTGAATCATTTATTTCTCTTGAAATCCATTTAATTCTTATTTTTACACACGTCTTTTTTTAGGGGGTCGACATCCATTATGTGGCATAGGTGTTACATCGCGCACGAAACTTAATAGTAGACCACTTCTACGGATGGCTCGTAATGCTGCATCTCTTCCGAGACCGGGGCCTTTTATCATAACTTCTGCTCGTTGCATGCCCTGATCAACCACCGTACGAATAGCATTTATAGCTGCCGCTTGAGCAGCATAGGGTGTCCCTCGTTTTGTGCCTTTGAATCCAGAAGTACCCGCGGAGGCCCAAGAAACTACTCGTCCTCGTACATCTGTAACAGTTACAATGGTATTGTTGAAACTTGCTTGAACATGAATAACACCTTTTGGTATTCTACGTCCATTCTTGCGTGAACCAATACGCCCATTCTTACGCGAACCAATTCTTGGTATAGGTTTTGTCATATTTTATCATCTCATAAATATGAGTCAGAAATATACGGAAAGATACGGAGATATCCATTTAATGTTAAAACAGATTCTTTTACACGGGTCCTTCTTTTTCTTTTAGAAGATTCTTTATTTAGTTTAGAAAGATTACCCTTGTCTCTGTTTATGTCTCGGATTGGAACAAATCACTATAATCCGTCCACGCCTACGGATAAGTCGACATTTTTCACAAATTTTACGAACAGAAGCCCTTATTTTCATATTTCTCATTCCTTACCTTAATTCTGAATCTACTCCTTGAAAAATAAGTTTCTTGATTTTTTTAACTTTAAATTGTATCCCTATGAAAGGAATGTTTAAAAAATCATCTAATAGTTCGAATTTGTGAATTCTATAAATTCTACGTCCCCTGGTTGAATCATAACCACTTATTTCAATTTTGACTCTATTTATTTCAATTTTGACTCTATTTCATGGTAGTATCTCTATAAAACTGTGCCGTATCCTTCCTGAAACATAACCTAGAATTTAGATCTTCATTATCTAAAAGGACCCGGAACATACTGTTGGGAAGCGATTCAGTAATTAAACATTCATGAATTAATTTTAGTCTTTTATTCGAGGTAAGCCTCTTGAAGTATTAACTAATGGAGAAAGGGTTATATAATTTATTTTTACTCTCTTTTTCCAAAAGGGAAGTTAGAGATAAAATTAAGATAACAGGAGGAAGGGGTGTAAGATCACCATATATAACACAAAATTTCTCCCCCGATTTTTTCTAGTCGAGCTTCTCGATCTGTCATTATACCTCGAGAAGTCGAAAGAATTACAATTCCCATTCCACCTAAAATCTTAGGAATTTGTTGATAGTTGGAATAGATTCGTAGACCGGGTCGGCTGATACGTTTTAAAATAGTTCTATATATTCCCTTTCGATTCCGTCTATGTCGTAGGGTTAAAACCAAGAAAAATTTGTTACTTTCCTGATGTTTACGAACGTTTTCGATAAAACCCTCTCGTAGAAGTATTTTTACAATGTTTTCGGTAATATTAGTAGATGCTATTCGAACCGTTCTTTTTTTATCCATGTCAGCATTTCTTATAGAAGTTATTATATCGGCAATAGTATCCTTACCCATGGCGAACTATAATTATTGGTACCCCCTAATTTTTATATAATCAACATGTTTATTTATTATTTTAATAAAAAATAATTAAATTTATTTATATTAATTAAATTAATTATAAAGTATATGCGTGATACACAATCTACTAATTGACTTGACCCATTCCAGATACCCCGCTATATCATATTAGTATTTAATATACTACTAGTATTTATAATACCTCGGGAGCTAATGAAACTATTTTAGTAAAATTCAACTGTCTCAATTCCCGAGCGATCGCACCAAAAACTCGAGTTCCTTTTGGATTTCCTTCTTGATCAATAACAACTGCGGCATTGTCATCATATCGTATTTTCATGCCGTTGTCACGTTTGAGTTCTTTACATGTACGCACAATTACAGCCCTAATAACTTCTGATCTTTCTAGAGGCATATTTGGTACTGCTTCTTTGATTACGGCAACAACAACGTCACCAATATGAGCATATCGTTGGTTACCAGCTCCTAGGACTCGAATACACATTAATTTTCGAGCTCCACTATTATCCGCTACATTCAAAAGGGTCTGAGGTTGAATCATATCATTTTTATTTTAATCTGTTATTTTGCTGCGAAGGATAAAAAAGAAATAAAAAGAAATATTTGTCTGTCTATAAAAAAATAAACTTCTATTTTTCATCATCACCTTATCTTTTAATTTCTGCATCCCTATCCCTCAATAACGAATTGAGTTCGTATAGGCATCTTGCGCGCAGCTATTTTAATAGCTGCTCTGGCTACAGTTTCTGATACTCCGCCCATTTCATAAAGTATTCGACCCGGTTTAACAACGGATACCCAATATTCGGGGGCCCCCTTCCCCGAACCCATACGTGTTTCTGCGGGTCTTACTGTAACAGGTTTGTCGGGAAATATACGTACCCATATTTTTCCGCCACGACGCGCATATCGTGTCATTGCTCTTCGTCCTGCTTCCATCTGTCTAGCCGTGATCCAAGCGGGTTCAAGTGCTTGAAGAGCGTATCCGCCGAAACAAATACGATTGCCTCGACAAGATATTCCTTTCATTCTTCCTCTATGTTGTTTACGAAATTTTGTTCTTTTGGGGTTATAGTTGATGGTTCTTTCTTAATTAAATTCCATCTCTACTGCAGAACCGGACATGAGAGTTTCTTTTCATCCGGCTCCTCGCGAATGAAATGATTCATTAATATTACTACGGAATACACATATATTTAATATTATTAAATGATACACAATACACTTAGTAATGTAATGGAATTTATTATGTTATTTTGTTATATTATTTGATTTTGTTATTCTAGGATAGTTTAGTATTGTTATGTTATATAGTTAAGAGTAAGCTTTATATACCAGATCAACATTATTTATTTTGTATCGAATCGCGCTAAAACAAAATGTAGATTGTATGTATAATTCAATAACTAAAAACTAAGGGTTTCGCGGGCGAATATTGACTCTTTCGTGCTACATTCGTAGGGTCAAGACCTTGTTACTTTTAGAATAAATCAATTTGTTCTTGGTTCGTTCCGCCATCCCATCCAATGAATCATTAGGATTTGTTTGTTTTCATGAAATCCTATGCAATCATGGGTTCTGTCGTTCCCATAGCCTCTTCGTTAATGGTTAGGCCCGAACTCCGCAATGGAACCCCAACAAAATTCGTTCCTGAGTTAATTTTCTTAGTTTATATTAACCCGAGGCTCGTTATCTTTAATTATTGATATTTTATCAGTATTGATGCTTTATCACATTGCCTTTTGTGAGATAATTCATAAACCATACATATTGGAATCATATATCATTGATACTTTTGTTCTTTCTTTCTATCATCCTTCCATTTATCCACATCCCTTTATTTTTGTTTAGCAACCTAATAATAAGATTTAATTTTTTTTTATTTCAGTTGCTACAACTATATGATCGATCTAGTCATATAGTGACTGTTTCTTGGAATCTCGACAATACGAAACGAAGCCATAAGTTGGTTATTAGTTTATATAGTTAGTAAGCTCATAGTGAGGGTCGGTCAAATTTTTTGAATTCCAACTATCTATACTATAAACTAACAAAAAAACTAACGAGTCACACACTAAGCATAGCAATTCTCTTAAATGATCAATCTAATTTTTATTCAACCTTATAGAATTTGAATTGCTCAGTTTTGTTTGATTTAATGGAATAAAAAAGAAAATTTGTCATTTTTTTTTTTTTTTTTAGGTCCATTATTTCTCGTCTACAAATATCCAAATTTTTATGCCTAATACTCCATAGATAGTTCGAGTTGTATAGGAACAATGATCAATTTTAGCACGAATTGTTTGTAGAGGAACCCTACCCTCTCTGATCCATTCGACGCGTGCAATTTCTTTTCCGTCGATACGCCCGGCAATTTGTACTTGAATTCCTTTTGTATCCGTTTGTTCAGTTAATTCAATAGCTTTTTTCATTGCTTTTCGAAATGAAACTCTATTTTTTAATTGTAAAGCTATATATTCCGCAAGAATATTAGGTTGTCCATAAGGTTTTTCAACTCTTGTTATAGCAATGTTAAGTCTACGGTTCACAGAATGAAACTCCTTTTGTACATTCATCTGTAATTCTTCGATTCCTCGTGTTCGGCCCTCTATTAATAAATTAGGGAATCCAATATGGATTATGACTTGGATCAAATCGATTCTTTTTTTTATTTGTATACGTGCTATTCCTTCGAAACCTGAGGACATTTTCTTATTTTTTTGTACATAATCCTTGATACAATTCCGTATTTTTTCATCTTCCTGTATACCCGCGGAATAATTTTGTGGTTGTGCGAACCAAAAGGAATGATGACTTTGGGTTGTACCAAGTCTGAAACCAAGTGGATTTATTTTTTGTCCCATATTTTTCTATTAGATTATCTTTACCATATATATTTTTCGAAAGATGAATCGAAAGTTAAGATTCATCTTTAACTAATTTAGTTTTATCCCTCAATATAATTGTTATATGACAAGTAGGTCTTTTTATCGGATAACTACGTCCTCGAGCCCGGGGTCTTAATTTTTTCACAATAGTACCTGCGTTAACTTCAGCTTTACTAATAAATAAATTAGCTTTGTTTAAGCCCATGTTATTACTAGCATTTGCTGCCGCGGAAAAAACTAATTTCAAAATGGGATAAGATGCTCGATAAGGCATAAGTTCTAGTATCATAAGTGCTTCTTCATAGGAGCGTCCACGAATCTGATCAATTACTCTTCGTGCTTTGAAAACCGACATACATATATGTTTATGTTGAGCTAAAACTTTAATTTCTGTACTCCAACACGAGTTCTTTCTATTTATCATAAGGTTATCCCCACTAAATGAATAAAAACTGCCTAATTTTACTTATAAAATAAAAAATATAATATTTTAAAATTTAATTAAAATTTTAGTCTTAATTAATTATTTTTTAGAAATTAAAAAAAAAAGAAAAAAATTAACGACGAGATTTTTTATCGGTTTTTGCATGTCTTGCGAAAGTTAGAGTCGGCACGAATTCTCCCAATTTATGACCCACCATACGATCTGTTATATAAATAGGTAAATGCCCTTTTCCATTATGAATAGCAATTGTATGGCCAATCATTGTGGGTATAATGGTAGATGCCCTAGACCAAGTTACTATTATTTCTTTCTCCTCCCTTATGTTTAGTTTTTCAATTTTTGCCGATAAATGATTAGCTACAAAAGGATTTTTTTTTATTGAACGTGTCACAGGGGATTACTCCTTTATTACATTACATTTTTCAAATTGGCATTCTATGCCCAATATATCGATCTAAGTATGAAGGTAAGAATAAATACAATAATGATGAATGGAAAAATCAAAAAGCTAAAATCCTTTAGCTAGATAAGGGGCGGATGTAGCCAAGTGGATCAAGGCAGTGGATTGTGAATCCACCACGCGCGGGTTCAATTCCCGTCGTTCGCCCATCACATTATTTCAAATTCTAAAAATTCAGTTTTCTATATTCTTATTTATTTACGGCGACGAAGAATAAAACTATCACTATATTTTTTCCTTTTCCTACTTCTTCTTCCAAGCGCAGGATAACCCCAAGGAGTTGTGGGTTTTTTTCTACCAATCGGAGCTCTCCCTTCACCGCCCCCATGGGGATGGTCTACAGGGTTCATAACTACTCCTCTTACTACAGGACGCTTACCTAGCCAACGCTTAGATCCGGCTCTACCCAAACTTTTTTGGTTCACCCCAACATTACCCACTTGTCCGACTGTTGCTAAGCAGTTTTTGGATATCAAACGGACCTCCCCAGATGGTAATCTTAATGTGGCCGATTTACCCTCTTTTGCAATCAGTTTCGCTACAGCACCTGCCGCTCTAGCTAATTGTCCACCCTTTCCAAGTGTGATTTCTATGTTATGTATGGCCGTGCCTAAGGGCATATCGGTTGAAGTAGATTCTTCTTTTTTATCAATAAAAACCCCTTCCCAAACTGTACAAGCTTCTTCCAAAGCATACGGCTTTCTAGATGTATATGATGATATCTAGACAGATGGATCTTATATGAATCGTATGATGAAGTATCACATGAGTGGATATATAGGAATCCAAATCTGCCGAATCACTCATGTTATGATCTTCTACATCCTAGGTCTCCCCGTTCCGTCATCTGGCTTATGTTCCTCATGTAGCATTCAGACCGAATGACTCTATGAAATTACGTCAATACTTCCATTCCACATATTACGGGTAACGTAGGAGACATCTCTATTTTTCCCCGGGGGATCTTTATAATTACCACTGCTTAGCTTTTAATTCGCCTCTGACCATCAAATTAAATGTGAATAACCCGGCCTCCTCTCTTTGAAACAAGGGGCGCTCTCCGGTTCTGTGCGTGCTTCAAACAATTTTTTTTTTGTCTTCTCCATATTACCATATCTCTAGAGTCAATAATTTTCTATGAGGAACTACTGAACTCAATCACTTGCTGCCGTTACTCAACAGTTTTCTGCTGAGGTTTCTCCCGTAGAGGTACTCAAATTGGATCAGTGATCGATTTCTAGGTTTCGTCGTAAACCTAATTGGTTACTTCCAATTACGTAAATCAATAGTTCAAACCGCACTCAAAGGTAGGGCATTTCCCATTGATATAGGAACTTCTGTACCAGAAACAATGGTATCTCCAATTATAGCCCCTCTGGGATGTAAAATATATCTCTTCTCACCATCCCCATAGTGTATGAGACAAATGTGTGCATTTCGATTAGGGTCGTATTCTATGGTTACGATTCTACCAGATATGTCTTTATCATTCCGTCGAAAATCTATTTGACGGTATAGACGCTTATGACCTCCCCCTCTATGCCCTGCGGTAATGATTCCTCTGGCATTACGACCTTTACTACAACGACGCTGTCCATGGATCAAATTATTTCGTGGATTGGATTTTACTTGACTGTCTATGGCTCCATTGCGTGTGCTCGGGGTAGAAGTTTTGTATAAATGTATCGCCGTGTTATTAAGTATTTTGCTTTAAGTTCTTTTCTCTATAAGAGGTGGAATAGAATAACCTGGTTGAAGCGTAATGATCATACGTTTGTAATGCATTGTATGTCCCATAATAGGTCCCATTCTTCTACCCTTTCCCGGGACTCGATGACTATTTATAGCTATTACCTTGACGCCAAAGAAGAGTTCGACCCAATGCTTTATTTCTGTCCTAGTTGATCCTGATTCGACATTAGAAGTATATTGATTGTTCCCCAATAACCGAATACTTTTTTCTGTAAATACTGCATATTTGATTCCATCCATAAATCCATTTTCTTCCCTATGAGTTCCAGTATCAATAAGAATTCTAGTTCTTACTGTTCATATGTTATGGTATGAATATACCATACCAATTCGGTATGTATGGATGATGAGATTCCATTGATACAGAGCCAATTCTAATAGACTTATTGAACGTTCCCATTGGCGTGCATCCAGCAGGAATTGAACCTACGAATTTGCCAATTATGAGTTGGGCGCTTTAACCATTCAGCCATGGATGCTTAACAGGGATCATCGTACATCGTAAATAACCAAATTCCAATTGAAATGAAATCTTTAGGAGGAATCAATGAGAGGACATCAATTAAAATCCTGGATCTTCGAATTGAGAGAGATATTGAGAGAGATCAAGAATTCTCACTATTTCTTAGATTCATGGACCAAATTCGATTCAGTGGGATCTTTCACTCACATTCTTTTCCACCAAGAACGTTTTATGAAACTCTTTGACCCCCGAATTTGGAGTATCCTACTTTCACGTGATTCACAGGGTTCAAGAAGCAATCGGTATTTCACGATCAAAGGTATAATACTGCTTGTAGTAGCGATCCTTATATCTCGTATTAACAATCGAAAGATTGTCGAAAGAAAAAATCTCTATTTGATGGGGCTTCTTCCTATACCTATGAATTCCATTGGACCCAGAAATGAGACATTGGAAGAATCTTTTTGGTCTTGCAATATCAATAGGTTGATTGTTTCGCCCCTGTATCTTCCAAAAGGGAAAAATATTTCTGAGAGTTGTTTCATGGATTCGCAAGAGAGTACTTGGGTTCTCCCAATAAATAAAAAGTGTATCATGCCTGAATCTAACCGGGGTTCGCGGTGGTGGAGGAACCGGATCGGAAAAAAGAGGGATTCTAGTTGTAAGGTATCTAATAAAACCGTAGTTGGAATTGAGATCTCATTCAAAGAGAAAGATAGCAAATATCTGGAGTTTATTTTTTTATCCTATACGGATGATATGATCCGCAAGGACCATGATTGGGAATTGTTTGATCGTCTTTCTCCGAGGAAGAAGCGAAACATACTCAACTTGAATTCGGGACAGCTATTCGAAGTCTTAGGGAAAGACTTGATTTGTTATCTCATGTCTGCTTTTCGTGAAAAAAGACCA